TTACTAAAATATAGATTTGATGAATTTCAGGATTTATATTATAATGTATTAATTATCTTAATTACTTTATAAAAATGTTTTATTTATTATTTTTTTTCATTTAATTCTATGTTTTAAACATGTATTTTTGAACTAAAATCTTTTTTCTCCTATTTTTATATAGTATGGTAATATGGTATTAATTTATTGAAGTACAATAATAGGGGTTTTTAACATAGAATATATTTGATCTTTTTATAAAAGAATTGGTTTTGTTTTTAGATTGTATAAATTTCTTATTTTATAAAATTGGGGGTAAGTTATTTTATGATTTATTAAAAGATTATTATGTATGTAGCTAAGGTTGTGTCCAATGAAATTATTTAATTGAGAGTAATAATTAATTAATAATAAATGGGTGAGTATAATAATATTAACTATAAGAATATAATATATATCATATGAAATTATTTAACTGGGTTTAATAGATTAATTATTGGTTATAATAGATGGATAATGAGTTATTATTAAGGATAATGTTTAGGATAAATAAATAAATTAAAGGATTAGTCAAGTATTTGAAGCGATTCTAAATAAGAGCCACAAAAATGTGTTTACTATATCAGATAATACTGTTACTATTACATATTTATGTCCCATAAATTGAATGGTCCATTGTAATGTCATGAAGAAAGATATTTACTAAGGGTAAGAGGAAGAGAGTGGGAGGAAGTTTTTGAAGTGCAATAATAGGGGTTTTTAACATAGAATATATTTGATCTTTTTATAAAAGAATTGGTTTTGTTTTTAGATTATATGTATATTTTTGTGTGTTAAAGTTATTCTTAATGATTAATTTTTTTTAATTACAATTTTTTTTATTAATATTTCAGGGAGTTGAGATTTAGTAAATTACTATAGTATTATAAAAAGTTGTGCCAGCATATGCGGTTATACCTCTAATACAAATTAATTTTCTTTGTAATCATTATTTTTTTTGTTAATTTAATTTTTTCTTTATTGGGTGAAATTTTAATTTGGATTAAGTTTTAGGTTAGAAATTATGTTAAGATAAAATTTTAAACTAGGATTAGATACCCTATTATTTTTATTATATAAAAATTATTATGTTAGTATTAGTTAAGTTCTTGAAATCAGAAGGATTTGGCGGTGATTTAATCTTTTTAGAGGAACCTGTTTGTTAATTGATAATCCACGATTATTTCTACTTTAATTTTATTTGTATACCTCTGTTATTGAATGTCTTATTAGGGGATTTTCTTAAATTATTATATGAAAAATATCAAGTCAAGGTGCAGTTATATTAAAGTTTTAATGGGTTACATTTAATTTAAATTAATAGGAGGTTAATTTTTTAATTTATCTGAAAGGGGATTTGAATGTAAATTTTATTATTTAATAAAATTGATTGTTGCTCTAAATCATGTACATATCGCCCGTCACTCTCATATTTAAGATGAGATAAGTCGTAACAAAGTAATTTTATTGGAAAATGAAATTGGAATATTCAAATTAAGTTATAGAAACAAAATTATTTACAATAATTTTTTTGATTGTGCAATTCAGTCTGATTTGAAGATTAAAATTTATTTTTATTAATTTATTTTTATTAGAAGTATCTTAATTTTTTAGTAGTCTTATTGAAATAGTATTTTTAATTATAGTTTATAGTACTGTAAGGGTTATTTATAATTTATTTAAAAGAATACTTATATGTAGTACCTTTTGTATCAGGGTTTATTAATTTCTTTTTAATTATTTAGGTTTCTCGAAAATAAAGGATTTAAATTATAATGTTTTTTTATGTGATAAAATGATTTACAATTTTGATTTAGTGGTTATATGCTATACAACTTTATATATCTAGTTTTTTAATAAATAAATTTAATTTAAAGTTCATTTAGTTAATATTAAATTTTATTTTTTTTAATTATTGGACTTAAGATTTTGGGGGATTAGCTCTGAATTTTTTTTATAATTTACTTATTTTATAAATTTTGTAGGAATAAAAACTTCCATCTTTAATTTCGTTATAGTTTAGTTTTTAAAATAATTTATTTATTTTATTATTTAATTTTTTATTATAACAATAATTTTAATTTAAAATTTTATGTGATAATGATAAGATTAGTAGTTTTAAAATTTGAATATAGGAACTTGGCAAATGTAATTTTCACCTGTTTAACAAAAACATGTCCTTTAGATATTTAATTAGAGGTCTATCCTGCTCAATGATATAATTAAATAGCTGCAGTATATTAACTGTACAAAGGTAGCATAATAATTTGTCTTTTAATTGAAGACTTGAATGAATGGTTGAATGAAAAATTTACTTTCTTTATTTGATAAAAGTGAATTTTATTTTTTAGTAAAAAAGCTTAAATTTAACTGTAAGACGAGAAGACCCTATAGAATTTGATTTTATTATATTTATAAAATTTATTTTGAATTTTTATATTTTTAGTAAAATTTTGTTGGGGTGATGGCAAAGTTTAAATAACCTTTGTTAATATAAATTCATTAATTGATGTTATTTTGATCCTTTATTATTGATTATAAGATTAAATTACCTTAGGGATAACAGCGTAATTTTTTTGGAGAGTTCATATCGATGAAAGAGATTGCGACCTCGATGTTGGATTAAAGTTAATATTGGGTGTAGATGTTCAATTATTAAGGTCTGTTCGACCTTTAATTCTTTACATGATCTGAGTTCAGACCGGCGTGAGCCAGGTTGGTTTCTATCTACAGTATTTTTTAATATTTTAGTACGAAAGGACCAAATATTAATAAAATTTATTATTCTTGATTTATATTACTATTTTGGCAGATAAAGTGCAATAAGTTTAGAATTTATTTATGTAATTCATTACAAATAGTAATTTTTTTAATTGTTTATTTTGTTATACTAATTTTTGTTTTAATTTCTGTAGGTTTTGTTACTTTATTAGAGCGTAAGATTTTAGGTTATATTCAGATTCGTAAGGGTCCTAATAAGGTGGGCTATATTGGTTTATTACAACCTTTTTCTGATGGATTAAAACTTTTTTTTAGGGAGCAGACTTACCCTTATATATCTAATTTTATTATTTATTATTTTTCTCCTATATTTATATTATTAATATCTTTTTGTATATGAACTTTATTTCCTTTTTTTATTAATATTTATAATTTTGGTTTTGGGTTTTTATTCTTTTTATGTTGTACTGGTTTAGGGGTCTATGGTTTAATATTATCTGGTTGATCTTCTAATTCAAAATATGCTTTATTAGGTTGTTTACGAGCTGTAGCTCAAACTATTTCTTATGAAATTAGAATATCTATCATTATAATTTGTTATTTTATTTTTACTTTTGGATTTAACTTTATTGGATTTTTTATTTATCAGGATTTCTGATTTTTGTTTTTATCTTTTCCGGTGTTTTTTTGTTGACTTTCTTCTTGTTTAGCTGAAACTAATCGTTCCCCTTTTGATTTTGCTGAGGGTGAGAGAGAGTTGGTTAGTGGATTTAATGTTGAATATAGAGGTGCAGGTTTTTCATTTATTTTTTTATCTGAGTATATGAATATTATTTTTATAAGTTTATTGACAGTTATTATCTTTTTGGGGTGTAATTTAACTTCTTTATTTTTTTATTTCAGGATTATTGTAGTTATCTTTTGGTTTATTTGAGTACGTGGTACTTTACCTCGATTTCGTTATGATAAATTAATGGGTTTAACTTGAAGGATTTTTTTGCCTATTACTTTAAATTATTTTATCTTTTTTTCTCTATTCTTAAGTTTAATATATGGGGTTTAATTTCATTAAAATAGGTGAAGCTATTAATGGAATTTAACCATTATCTTATATTTTCAAAATATATGCTTATCTAAAGCTTGTATAGCCAGTTAATTTTATCTCAAAGGTTAAATATTATTGGGTTTAATAAGAAATATAAAAAGTAAATAATTGTTAATAATTGTCCTGTAAGGATAAAAGGTTCTTCAGCAGGTCGAGCACCAATTCATGTTAATAGAATAATAATAGTTACAAAGGATCAGAATATAATTTTGTTGATTGGGTAAAAAGTTATTCTTTGGAATTTATTTTTATTTATTAAGGGTAAAAGAGAAATAATAGCAATAGATAAAATTATGGCTATTACTCCTCCTAGTTTGTTAGGAATTGATCGTAAAATTGCGTATGCAAATAGAAAATATCATTCAGGTTGAATATGAACTGGTGTTACTATTGGATTTGCTGGAATATAATTTTCTGGATCACCAAGTATTCGTGGTTCTAAAAGGACTAGGATGGAAAATATGAATATTAAAATAATTATTCCTAATATATCTTTAATGGAGAAATATGGATGGAATGGGATTTTATCATAATTTGGGTTTAAGCCTATAGGATTATTTCTACCTGTTTGATGAAGAAAAAGGAGGTGAATTATTACTATTCTAATAATTAAGAATGGTAAGAGGAAGTGTAGGGTGAAAAATCGGGTTAATGTAGCGTTTCTTACTGAAAATCCTCCTCATAATCATTTTACTAGATTATCTCCAAAGTATGGAATTGCTGATAAAAGATTAGTGATAACTGTTGCTCCTCATAATGATATTTGTCCTCATGGTAAAACATATCCTAGGAAGGCAGTTCCTATAACTAAAAATATAATTATTACTCCTACATATCAAGTTGTATTTAACTTGAAGGATCTATAATATATTCCTCGACCTACATGAATATATAAACAAATAAAAAACATTGAAGCCCCATTTCTATGAATGTTACGCATTAATCATCCATTATTAACATCACGACAGATATGAATTAATCTATTAAATGCTATTTCAATGTCAGCTGTATAGTGTATAGCTAGAAAGATTCCTGTAATTAATTGTACTATTAAGCAAAGGCCTAGAAGGGAGCCAAAATTCCATATTAGAGAAATACTTGATGGGGAAGGTAGATCAATTAATGATCTATTAAAAATCTTTATAATAGGATGTTTTTTACGTGTAGGCTTATTCATTACTTTTTGATTCGTAAAGGACCTTCATTAATATTTACAATTTTTGATACTACAATTATAACAAAGAATAAATATATTACTATTATGATAGTAATTATTATAGTGCTAGAATTAAACAATCAGTTTAATATAATATTTAAATAGTTTTTTGGTAAATTTAATGTTATTTCTTCAAAATTAATATTAAAAGAAATAGCTAAAATTGTAATTGAATATACTATTAATTTTATTGAAGCTTTAAATATTTCATTTGAGGCAATTCTAGCTATATATATAAATAAAACTAATATACCTCTTGTTATAATAATTAAGATAATATAGGAAAATCAAAATGAACCTAGGGTAGTACCTATATAGATAGCAATTAATATTGTTTGTAGAATAATTCTAATTGCTATTACTAATGGATGATTCAATCATATAAAAATAAATGAAATTGTAATTATAATATTAAATATTTCAGTGGATAGTTTATAAAAATATTAATTTTGGAGATTAGAGATGAAATTTTTCTCTACTGATGTTTTAAAGGTAGTCCTATTTATGATTTACAAAATCATTGTTTTATTTAAACTATTAAAACAAATAAATTATATTTTATTTATATTTTTTAGTGGTTTATTTTTGTTTTGTTCATTACGAAAGCATCTTTTAATTACTTTATTTAGTTTAGAGTATTTAGTTATTATTATATTTTTAATATTTTTTATATTCTTATTGAGATTTGGTTTTGATTTATATTATTTATTAATTTTTTTAGTTTTTACAGTTTGTGAAGGTGCTTTAGGATTAAGAATTTTAGTTAATTTAATTCGTAGTCATGGTAATGATTTACTATCAAGATTCTCTTCATTATGATAAAATTTTTAATTTTCCCTCTTTTTATAATCCCTTTATTAGGGAATTGATGATTAATTGTTATCAGTTATATATCTTTAAGTTTTATTTTTCTTTTATTACCTATAAACTTATTTTATAGTTATTTGAGTTATAATTATGGGGTTGATATATTATCTTATTGAATAATTTTATTAACTATATGACTCTTATTTCTTATAATAATGGCTAGTTATAGAATTAAATTAAATAATAATAGTGAGTTTATTTTAGTATTAATTATATTAGGTTTATTATTATTTTTATCTTTTTCTACTTCTAATTTATTTATATTTTATTTATGATTTGAAAGTAGAATTATTCCAACTCTATTTTTGATTTTTGGTTGAGGTTATCAGCCTGAACGTTTAACAGCCGGTTTTTATTTAATTTTTTACACTTTATTTGCTTCTTTACCTATATTAATTGGTATTTTTTATTGTTATTATTCCAGAAAGGGTTTATTTATGTTCAATATTGAAATAGGATTTAATTTCTACATTTATATTTCTTTATTACTAGCTTTTTTAGTTAAAATACCTATATTTTTTTTTCATTTTTGATTACCAAAGGCTCATGTTGAAGCTCCTGTTTCTGGTTCAATAATTTTAGCAGGAATCTTATTAAAATTAGGTGGGTATGGGTTGTTACGTATTTTTATATTTATATATAAGTATACACAATTAAATTTTATTTGATTAATCCTAAGATTATTAGGTTCCTCTATAATTGGTTTATTATGTTTATGTCAGGTTGATATCAAATCAATGATTGCTTACTCTTCAGTCTCTCATATGGGTTTGGTAATTGGGGGTATTATAACATGTAATTCATTAGGATTATGAGGTTCTTTAGTAATAATATTATCTCATGGGTTGTGTTCTTCGGGTTTATTTGCTCTGGCAAATTTAATATATGAGCGAAGAGGAAGACGAAGAATTATAATTAATAAGGGGTTTATAATTTTTATACCTTCTATATCTATATTTTGATTTCTATTAAGAATTAATAATATATCTAGACCACCTTCTTTAAATATTTTAGGGGAGATTATACTAATTAATAGATTAATAAGATGAAGAAGATTAACTTTTTTATTATTAGGTTTAACTTCATTCTTAAGATGTTGTTATAGAATTTATTTATTTTGTATTACTCAGCATGGCTCAGTTTATAGTGGAATAAATTTTAATATCTATGGTAATATTCGTGAATTCATATTATTATTTTTTCATTTATTGCCTTTAAACTTTTTATTTTTAAGGAGTGAAGTTCTTTCTATTTGAGCTTAGATCTAATTATTCTTCCCTTTTTTTTCCTTCAGGGAAGAATAATATCAATTTTTTATCTAAATAGTTTAACTTTAGAATGATAATTTGTGGTGTTATAGGTGTAAAATAACTTTAGATTAGATGATTTTAAATTTATATTACTTTTGATTTTTTTTATTATTAATGGTGGGTATAATATTTTATATATCAGGGTTATATTTTTTATATTTTGATTTAATTATTATTCTTGATTGAGAATTTGTTTCTTTAAATTCTTGTTCTTTGGTAATAACCTTATTGTTTGATTGAATAAGAATATTATTTGTTGGTAGTGTAATGTTTATTTCTTCGATAGTAATTTTATATAGAAATAGTTATATAAGTTTGGATAATAATTCATTACGGTTTTTGTTTCTTATTATTTTGTTTATTACTTCAATATGTTTAATAATTATAAGACCAAATTTGGTTAGTATTTTATTAGGTTGGGATGGTTTGGGTTTAGTATCTTATTGTTTGGTTATCTATTATAATAATTTTAATTCTTATAGAGCAGGAATACTAACAATTTTAATTAATCGGGTTGGTGATGTTTCTATTTTATTAGGTATTGGTATTATATTTAATTATGGTAGTTGATGTTTTTTATATTATTTTTTTTATGATAGAGGTTGAGGTGTTTATTTATTTATCTTATCAATCTTGGCTGGTTTTACTAGGAGAGCTCAAATACCTTTTTCTTCATGACTTCCTGCAGCTATAGCTGCTCCTACACCTGTTTCTGCGTTGGTGCATTCATCTACTTTAGTAACTGCTGGTGTTTATTTATTAATTCGTTTTAGTGAATTCTTATTTTTATATAAGATTGATTTGTTTTTAATTATTTCTTTGTTAACTATATTTATGTCAGGATTGGGAGCAAATTTTGAGTTTGATATAAAGAGGATTATTGCTTTATCTACTTTAAGTCAATTGGGTCTTATAATGAGAATTCTTTTTATGGGTTATCCTATTGTAGCTTTTTTTCATTTATTAACTCATGCTTTTTTCAAGGCTTTATTGTTTTTATGTGCTGGTTTATTTATTCATAGTGTAAATGATACTCAAGATATTCGTTTTATGGGAGGTTTTGTTAATAATTTTCCTTATACTAGAGCTTGTTTTGGGGTGTCAAACTTTTCTCTATGTGGTTTACCTTTTTTGTCAGGATTTTATAGTAGGGATTTAATTCTTGAATTAATAATTATAAGTTGATTTAATTTATTTATTATTATTATTTTTTATATTTCTATTGGTTTAACTGTTTGCTATAGATTCCGTTTGTGTTATTATTGTATACTTAATAAATTTAATTTATCAACCTATAATTTATATGGGGAGGATTATAATATAACTATTTCTATATTATCTTTGGTTTTAATAGGTATTGTAAAGGGTAGAATACTAATGTGATTAATTTTTCCTTTTCCTGATTTAACTTTAATACCTAATTTATTTAGGGTATTTCCTTTATTATTAATTTTTATGGGTGGATTATTAGGTTATGAATTTAATTTTTTTTATGATCTTTCTTTCTTTGGATTAAAATATCCTTTGACTTATAATTTTATAATTAATATATGGTTTATACCTTTTTTTAGAACTTATATAATTTATTCCCCCTCTTATAGCTTATCTTTAAATTATATTAAGTTTTTTGATTCTGGTTGGGGAGAATTTCTAATTTCTGGTTTTTTTGTTAAAATTACTATTTTGATTAGAAAAATTAATGCATATATTCAGAATAATAATTTAAGGATTTTTTTTTGTTCATTTATTTTTTTTACTTATTTAATTATCTTAATTTACTTAAATAGCTTAAGTTTAAAAGCTTAATATTGAAGATATTATGATGAGTGACTCTTTAGGTGTTTATAACTTATAAGAATAGATCTATTTTTTCATTGAAAATGAAGGGTTTTATATAAACTATATAAGTAAGAGAAAAACGGATTTTAACCGCTTTAGGGATAGTTAGCGGCTTCCCCCAGTATTCTACATTCTCTTTTAATTGGATTAATATAAAATCAATTTTTTTATTAACAATAAAATGCCTCTAATTTGGCTTCAATTAATAAGTAAGGAGATATTTCTCTAATTTTAGGTCGAAACTAAATGTATTTTTACTTCAATACTTGAGATAAGCTTTATTAGCTTCTTTTAATTGCAAATTAAATATTTTTTTAAACTATTACCCCTATTTTAGTCATTCAAGTATATTATTATTCCATTCATGGTATAGTCCTATAATTAAAATTATAATAAAGAGGATTATGGTTAAAGTTCATATTAATATATTACTTGTTTTTATAGTGATAATTATTGGTAGAATAATAGCTACTTCAATATCAAAGATTAGAAATAGAATTGCAATTAGGAAGAATTGGATTGAGAATGGTAATCGTGCTTTGGTTATGGGATCAAATCCACATTCAAATGGGGATATTTTTTCTCGATCTACAATTGAGGTTTTTGATATTATTGTTAATATAAATATTAATATAGAGATTACTATTAATGCTAAAATTATTGATATAAGAATTTTGTATATTACTTTTTCTTGTTTATGCAAGATCTTATGATTGGAAATCAAATATATTAAATTATAATAAAAAAGTAGCTACCTCATCAATAGATTGAAATATAAAGGAAGATTCAGACTACATCTACAAAGTGTCAATACCATGCTGCTGCTTCAAATCCAAAGTGATGTTTATGGGAGAAGTGAAATTTTGTGTGTCGAATTATTATTACTATAATAAATAAAGTTCCAATGATAACATGAATTCCATGAAATCCTGTGGCTATAAAAAAAGTTGAACCGTAAATTGAGTCTCTTATACAAAATGGGGCTTCTATATATTCATACCCTTGTAGAATTGTAAAATAAATTCCTAATATTACAGTAATTATAAGAGATTTTTTTGTTTGATTATATTTATTATTTATTAATCTGTGATGGGCTCATGTTACAGTTATTCCTGAACATAGAAGAATTATTGTATTAAGAAGGGGAATTTCTATTGGATTAAATGGGTTAATTCCAGTTGGGGGTCATTTTATTCCGATTTCAATTGTTGGGGCAAGTCTTCTATGGAAAAATCTTCAGAAGAATGATATAAAAAATAGAATTTCTGAAATAATAAATAGAATTATTCCTAGCTTTAATCCATTAACAACTTTAATAGTATGTTTACCTTGGAATGTTGCTTCTCGTACAATATCTCGTCATCACTGAAATATAGTTAATAAATTAATTGTTATTCCTAAAATTATAAGTGATATATTATTTTTATGGAATCATATGATTATCCCTGATATTATTGTTATTACTCCGATTGATCCAGTAATTGGTCATGGTCTTTGATCTACTAAATGGAATGGATGATTATTAATTTTCATTATGCAATTTCTCTAGAGTAAAGGGTTCTTAAAACTGAAAATACATAGGCTTGGATTATTGCTACTGCTGATTCAAATAACATTAATATTATTTGAATAATAAAAATTATTAAAATTCAGTTTGAGTTAATTGAATTATTACCCAATAATCTTATTATTAGGTGTCCAGCAATTATATTTGCTGTTAGTCGTACTGCTAATGATCCTGGACGTATAATGTTACTAATAGTTTCAATTATTACTATAAAAGGTATTAATATTCTTGGTGTTCCTGCAGGAATTAAATGGGCAAATATATAATTTGTTTTATTAATTCATCCAAAAATTATTAGAGACAATCATATTGGAAGTGCTAGGGTTAATGAAAAGGTTAAATGTCTAGATCTTGTAAAGATATATGGTAGAATTCCTAGTAAATTATTGATTAAGATTATTAGGAATAATGTAATTGTTATTATTGTAATTCCTTTATAATTTGTTCCTAAAAGTATTTTGAATTCTTGATGTAACTTATATATAATTTTTATTCATAACATTTCGATTCGGTTTATTATATTCCAGAATTTTATTGGCAGAATTGATAAACATAAGATTGAACTTATTCAATTTATTGAAATTTTAATTGAAGTAGCTGGATCAAATGTTGAAAATAAGTTAGTTATCATTTTCAGTTTATAATAAATAATTTTTTATTTTTGTTTTCTGTTTTTCCTTTTTTTCTAAAGCTGAAAAATGTAATAGATATAATAATTAAGTATAGGATTATAAATATTAAATATAAAATATCTCATCAAATTGGTGATATTTGTGGTATAGAAAAATATTAAAAAATTTCTTTAACTTGACAAGTTAATGTTTTAATAAACTAATTTTTCCATTAAGAGTATATATTAAATACTATAATTTGGTTTAAGAGACCAATGCTTATAATTTCAGCCACTTAATGAATTTTTATTAAGTCAATTAGTGAAGATTTTTAATGGGACTCTTTCAATTACAATGGGTATGAATCTATGATTAGCTCCACAAATCTCTGAACATTGCCCGAATATAATTCCTGGTCGGTTTATTTTAAAATTTCCTTGATTTAATCGTCCTGGGGTGGCATCAATTTTAATTCCTAATGATGGTACAGCTCAGGAGTGTAGTACATCCGCAGCTGTAACTAAGATGCGGTTTTGTACATTTATTGGCAAGATTACTCGGTTGTCTACATCAATAAGACGGAATTCATTATTATTTATTTCATTTATTGGTTTTATATATGAATCAAATTCAATATTTTTGAAGTCTGAATATTCATATCTCCAGTATCATTGATGTCCAATAATTTTTAAGGTAATTATGGGATTATTAATTTCATCAATTAGGTACAATAGATGTAATGAGGGTAGTGCAATAAAAATTAAAATGATTGCTGGTAAGATTGTTCAGATAAATTCAATTATTTGACCTTCTAAAAGGAATCGGTTAATTAGCTTATTATTAATTAATCTAATTATTGTATATCCTACTATTACTGTGATTATAATAAGAATTATAATTGTATAGTCATGGAAAAATGTTAATTGTTCTATTAATGGTGATATACTATCTTGTAAGTTAATATTTATTCATGTTGCTATTCCTAATAAAAGATAACTCTTTATATATGAATCTTAAATTCATTGCACTAATCTGCCATATTAGAATGTAAGGATTATAGGTAATTCAGAATATGAATGTTCAGATGGGGGTGTTTTTTGTAATCATTCAATTCTGGATGATATATTATTTGGAAATATAATTATTCGTTTTGAAATTAATCTTTCTCAAATGATTATAATAAATATAATAATTCTAATTATTGATATTGTCGATCCTATAGATGAGATAATATTTCATGTGGAGTATATATCTGGATAATCTGAATATCGTCGGGGTATTCCTCTTAATCCTAGAAAGTGTTGAGGGAAGAATGTTATATTTACTCCTAAGAATATAATTATGAATTGAATTTTTAATCATTTATTTTTTAGTGTTATTCCAGTAAATAGGGGGAATCATTGAATAAATCTTCCTATAATAGCAAATACTGCTCCTATAGATAATACATAATGGAAGTGAGCTACAACATAATAAGTATCATGTAATACAATATCAATAGAGGAGTTAGCAAGAATTACTCCAGTTAACCCTCCAATAGTAAATAGAAACACGAATCCTAGTGCTCATAATATTCTAGGTGAATAGTCTATCTTTATTCCATGTATAGTTGCTAATCATCTAAAGATTTTAATTCCTGTTGGTACAGCAATAATTATTGTTGCTGAAGTGAAATATGCTCGAGTATCTACATCTATACCCACTGTAAATATATGATGGGCTCATACAATAAATCCTAATAGGCCAATGGATAATATTGCATAAATTATTCCTAATGATCCAAATGCTTCAATCTTGCCTCTTTCTTGACTAATAATATGAGAAATTAATCCGAATCCAGGTAAAATTAAAATATATACTTCAGGGTGACCAAAAAATCAGAATAGATGTTGATATAAAATAGGATCCCCTCCTCCGGTTGGATCAAAAAATGATGTATTGAAATTTCGATCAGTTAATAATATTGTGATTGCACCTGCTAAGACAGGTAGAGATAATAATAAAAGAAGAGCAGTAATGCCAACTGATCAAACAAATAGTGGAACTCGTTCAAGGCTTATACCAATTGGTCGTATATTTATAATAGTTGAAATAAAATTAATAGCTCCTAGGATTGATGAAATACCTGCTAAATGAAGGGAGAAAATTGCTAGATCTACAGATGCTCCACTATGAAATAAATTATTGGAAAGAGGGGGATAAACTGTTCATCCAGTTCCTGCTCCTATTTCAACAAATCTACTTCTTAATAATAAAATTAAAGATGGGGGTAATAGTCAGAATCTTATATTATTTATTCGTGGGAATGCTATATCAGGTGCACCAATTATTAAGGGTACAAGTCAATTGCCAAATCCTCCAATTATAATTGGTATAACTATAAAGAAAATTATAATGAAAGCGTGGGCAGTTACAATAGTATTATACACTTGATCATTACCAATAAAAGTTCCGGGCTGACCAAGTTCAACTCGAATAATTCATCTTATTGATGATCCTACTATACCTGATCATATCCCAAATATAAAATACAATGTTCCAATATCTTTATGATTGGTAGAAAATAATCATTTATTCAATGATAAAATGGCTGAAATATAGGCTGTAAATTGTAAATTTATAAATGGTTTTAACCTTTTATCAAAATCCTATAGTCAATAAATGATATTAAATTGCAAATTTAAAGTAGTAAAAATACTAGGATTTAAAAGTTTATAAAAATTATAATTTTAACTTTGAAGGTTAATAGTTTTATTAACTTAAAACTTTAAAAATTAAGAACTATAAATAATGGAAATATAAGATTAATTATAAAAATTAAATATGTATAATTTATTAATTTCTTTTTATAAAAAAATTTATTTATAGAGGAATAAAATAAAATTAATGGTCTAATTATCCGTATATAGTAAAATAAAGTTAAAATAGATATTATTACTATAAATAGGATTAGGGGAATATTAAAGTTAATTACAGCTTGGATTGCAATTCATTTAGGTAAAAACCCTAGAAATGGAGGCAGGCCTCCTATTCTTAACATTAATGATGAAAAAGATAATTTTTCTATAATTGAGTTATAATTGGATGATACTTGATTAATAAAAAAAATGTTATGAAAATTGAAAAATATAATAATCATTATAATAATAACTGAATAAATAACTAAATAATAGACTCATTTACTATTATATATTATTATTATTATTATTCACCCTATATGATTAATTGAAGAAAAGGCCATAATTTTAAGAGTTGAGGTGTAGTTTAAACCTCCAATAGCTCCAAACAGTGATGATAAAATGATTGAAATAATCAATAAATTATTAAAAATTATTCTTAATATATAAAGAGGGGTTACTTTTTGTCATGTTATAAGAATAATACTTTCTTTTCATCTCAAGTTTTTTATTATAATAGGGAATCAGTTATGAAATGGGGCTGCTCCCACTTTAATTAATAATCTAATTATAATTATAGAATTGATAGAATTTTCTAAAATATTAGGAGTTAACATTATAAATTTTCTTAATAAAATAAAAAATAATATAATAATACTTCCAATTCTTTGTGTTAAGAAATAAATTATTAGTGCTTTTGATTTTTTTATATTTTTATATGTTGAAATTAAGGGTGCAAATGATATGATATTAATTTCTATGCCTATTCATATTCCGATTCAATTATTTGATCTAATAGAAACTAATGTTCTAAGGAACAGTATGATCAAGAATAATAATTTACTAAAATTAATTAAAAAGAAGAAGATTTGACTTCTATAAATAGGGTATGAACCTAATAGCTTAATTAGCTTATCTTTATATATTGGTGTAAGAGGCACGTGGAATTTTGATTTCCTTAGTTTTAGTTTAATTCTAAAATATATAACAAGAGTAGTACTTACATAATTTATCCTATCAAGATAACCCTTTTATCAGGCATCTTATT